CTATCAAACTTCTTAATAGCATTATTAATTAAAAATGTATTTTCTAGCATTTGACCGCGTACCATTGAAGGCTTTAGACGCACACTTGAACGATAACCCAGAAAGTCAAGGGAATGATTGGATAATTGGTTTATAGAAATCCTTCCTGGATAAGACCACAGGTAAAAATAAGATTTCCAGAAATTGAAAAAGTAATCTTTCCTTTTATTCATCAAAAGAAACGTCCCTTTTGAAGCAAGAATTGATTTTCCTTGATACCTAACATAATGCATGAAAGAATCTTTGAAGAACCATAAATTCGCTTGAAAAGTCCTGGCAAAGACTTCTGCAAGATGCTCTATTTTTCCATAGAAATATATTCGTTCAATAAGGGCTCCAGAAGATGTTGATCGTAAGTGAGAAGATTGGTTACGGAGAAATAGGAAGCCAGATTCATATTCACATACATAAGAAGTATATAGGAAGAAGAATAGTCTGTGATTTCTTTTTGAAAAAGAAGAACTGGCTTTCTTTGAATTTGAAGTAATAAGACTATCCCAATTATGACACTCATGGAGAAAGAATCTTAATAAATGCAAAGAGGAAGCATCTTTGATCCAATAGCGAAGAGCCTGAACCAAGATTTCCAGATGAGCTGGGTAAGGTATTAGTATATCTAATACATAATTTAAATGTGAAAAGTTGTCCTCTAAAAAAGAAAATATGGAATGAATTGATCGTAAATTATCGGATTTAACTACCCCTTTCCTTTCTAGGGAAGATATTAATCGCAGAGACAATGGAATTTCCATAATGGTTGAAGAAACCTCTGACATTACTTGCGAATAAAAATTCTTGTTGTGCCCCAAAAATGCAGTCTGTTTAGAATCATTAACAGAAAGAATCAAATGATTCTGTTGATACATTCGAATGATTAAACGTTTCACAATTAGTAAACTGGATTTATTGTCATAACCTGCATTTTCCAACAAAATCGATCCATTTAAACCATGATCATGAGCAAGTACATAAATATACTCCTGAAAGATAAGTGGATATAAGAAGTAGTGAGATCTATCTAGCCTTTGGAATTTCTCCATTTGAAAGTCTATTTAAATGAAAGGTAGAGGATTTTGGGGGTTCTAAATGATACATAGTGCGATACAGTCAAAACAAGGTATTATAGTACAAACCGAATAGATACCTCGGCTACAGATAAACTTATAAACAGATTCTCTATCCTCTCTTTTTCCCTTTAAAATTAAGTATTTATGTTCGTTTTCATTATAGGATAGCAAGATGATTAGAAACCCTTTACTTTTTTCAACCCAATCGCTCTTTTGATTTTGGAAATGTTTTTATCAATATACTGTTTCTTATACACATACTTCTCCATTATGGAATGGAGAGTGGTAATATTTAGGATTCATTAAAAAATCAAGAATACATTCCTGGGAGAAAGCCTTCCCGTATTGGGCACTAATATTTTTTTTAACGTCTAATTAGATCGGGTAATCATTCAAATTAAGAACGGAAGCTCGTTGCTTTTTCTTTCCCTATAATCAAAATGAAATGAATTGAAGCCGTGGGGCCCTATCCATTTATTAATTCGACCCAACTTGAAATTGACTTCGATTTGCTCCCTTTGAATAATTTAAATGAATAATTGAAATTTTAAATGAAGGCTTTGTATCGAGCCGGAAAGAATAAAATATTCTCAGAACTCTTAATTGATACGACATGCTATTTTTTCCATTCATTCCCTTTCAGGATCAGTCGTGGTCTTCCAAACTTTACCGATGGTATGGACGAATCCCTCGCTTCATCTAAATGTGTAAAAGATCCTAGCCGCACTTAAAAGCCGAGTACTCTACCGTTGAGTTAGCAACCCAAATAGAAAAAAGGTATGTAGATACAATCAGAATAAAACAAAATGATTAAATCAAAGCATTAATCTACATCTACGAAATAAAAAAAGATATAAAAAATTTTTCTAATATATTTGGAACATAAAAATGACTAAATCAGATGAAAAAAGAAAAAATTTCCCGATCAAATCAAAAAAAGAAATAAATGTAAAAAATGCTGGACCATCCCCTATTTCTATGTTATCCACTTTTTCAATCAAAAATCCGAGGAGCAAAGCTAATCCAACGAACCCATCATTTGAATCAACAGGTAAAAAAGAAAACCTATGGGACGGAAATAAATAGAGCTGCTTATCACGATGAATTATATTTGTTCGATACAATATTGTCAATATAAAGGTTAATAAAAGAATACGATGGAAAAAATACAAGAACTAAAATTGAAATAATAGTAAAAAAAAGACTTGTGTTGGATTGGCACTGCATATGCATATATACTAAAAATTTTAGTTTAGATGGAGAATAAATAAAGAAAAAGTAGAAAAAGGATTTATGCAATCAATAGTGTATTGAATCCATATAGAATAAGTCGACTAAAGTAAGTCGAATACAGAACTTCGATTCCTTTTTTCTTACTTGGTATTCGAGTTCGAATGAAAACCACCCGATTGCAGGTTGCAGGTAATGCCATCATTTTCTATTTTGTAAGGATTCATCAAAGTTAGAAAAAGATTCTATAAAAGCAATGATAAATAGATACGAATAGAGCAAGAAAAGAAGGAAATAAAAAACATAGTATAGAAAAGATATCCAAAATGATATAGAAATCACTATCCTATCCTTAGTTTTTATTTCCTTAATTTAATTGAATTTCGTTTGATTAGGGCCAAGTTCCTTAAAAACCTCTGCCTTTTTTAAAATATCCTGAACAGTTCCTGTAGGCTGAGCGCCCTTTTCAAGGAAATAGAGAATCGCGGGAACGTTTAAATAAGTTTGATTCTTGATAGGATCATAAAAACCCACTTTCCGAAGATCTCTTCCTTCTCTTCGAGATCGAACATCAATTGCAACGATTCGATAGACGGCTCATCGGGATAGATGTAGATAAAAAAGAACCCCCCCCCCCTAGAACCGTATAAGAAGTTTTCTCCTCGTACGGCTCGATAAAAAACGATTCTAATTTTATCCATAGACAAAAATTAGAATAAATAGGATAGGAAAGGAATCCGTAAAATAAATTAGTCTATAATTTAACTCATAGTCATTTTTATTTAGCTTCCTTCCTGAAAAAAATCATTTGTACTCATAACTCAAGTTCAAAAATTCTCAAATATCTTAAAGAAATTAAGATTTTTCTTTTTTTGAGTGGTCTTTAACCCCCCCCTTTTTTTCGTCTCATTTCAAATATATTTGGATTCTTTATTTGGATCCGTGAGACAATTGAAGTGGTGTTTCCTTGTTCTGGGATCCTTTATCTTGGTTTTAAATCATTGGGTTTAGACATTACTTCGGTGCTTCTTAATCCTTTCAAAATGGTAGCAACATACCCCTTTTGTGATTTCTTTCTATCAAAGAATCATACCGATGGTTGATTCGTGCGCGATACACTGTGGATCGAAAAAGTTTTAGCCGTTCCAACAAATTTTTTTGAATTGAAAAATTTGCTCGAATCGGATCCTTTCTATTTCTATATCGAAGATATACTTACGAAGTTGTTCCAATTTATTGATTGGCATTAACCCTAGATCGTTGCCCCTGAGAAATTCATCAATACTTTCTACTCGAGCTCCATCACGAACTATTTACATATTTACATTAAAACCCAATCAAAAAAAGAAGGATTCTAGTAGAATAGAAAAACGACGTCGAGCCAAGAGCACCTTCATTCCTATATAAAATGGTGGATGTAAGAATAAGAATCCACACCGGATCGTGTCCTTCAAGTCGCACGTTGCTTTCTACCACATCGTTTTAAACGAAGTTTTACCATAACATTCCTCTAATTTGGAACCAGTATGGAATTGATTCAATTGTGGAATCATGAATAGTCATTGGTTCAGTCGGTACAGAGACACAGTCATTTCTATTTTTTCTTATCTACATAGATAATAAAATAGATAATAAAGATCAAAAAAATTTTTCTGAATAAATATTAGCAAGACCCCGTTTTTTTGTATGAATGGAACTTTTTCTATAAATCTCTATCTCAAAAAAATGTCTAACAGAAATATCCAGAAATCTAAATATAGAAATAAAATAACTAACAGAAATCACACGAATAAATAAATTCTATTTGACTCTGCCTCTTCAAGTGACTCAATAAGATAGACTGACCCGTTCCAACTTCCCAAAACTTCCCAAAGATTCAATCCATAAAGAATCATTACAAATCTTTATACTTGAATTTGAGTCATGTTTTACAGTAAAGACTCCATTTGGTTATCATAAAAAAGATAATTTTCTGTTTCTTTTCGAATGGAATTGTCAATGATGTAAAGCAAATAATCTAAATAGATCGAACAATAAAAAGAAATATCATTGTTAAATATTTCAATTTTAATCTTTTAGGAATGCAAATTCTTTTTCACAAAAATGGAAAGACTTTTTGTCACTGAAATAGGATAACAATACATACCTATAAGCTAAGCACTTCCTCTTTTATATGTATTTTCATATTCATATTTTGTTTAACCTGAGGTTAAGTAATCCTTCTACAGATCTATGCCCCATCTTATCTTTATCTGGATCATAAAAGGGTTTAGTTCCTTTTGCATGTAATTTGAACTCGATTTAGTTCAGTTTGTAAAAAATTAAGATATGATTTCGAAAAGAATCATTCATTAAGATATGATTTCGAAAAGAATCATTCAAAATCAAAAAAGAAAGAGGAATCATATTCTATCCAATATTAGACCTTGAAACAGAACCTTGTTGAACAAAAAAGAAGTATTCGGATACAAGGGATATGCTCTGGGACGGAAGGATTCGAACCTCCGAATAGCGGGACCAAAACCCGTTGCCTTACCGCTTGGCTACGCCCCATTTCTATTTTTATTGGACACTAATACTAATAAAGAATAATATTGGTATTAAGTGTTCGTCAATTCCAGTCCAACTATCTATAGAAAATCTTTCTCCTTTATAGAATTGATTATAGATTCGTTGCTAGAATTTTGACATGTGTATATCTAGAATTCAACTGAATTTATTGATCATTATATATAATTCAATTAAGATATTGTATGAAAGTATGATTTTTTCTATTCTCCTTTGAGAATTGGAGGATTTTTGATTGAGTGGAAAAAGAAGGATTTTTTTGTCTACCTTACTTTCTTCATTTTTCCTTATATCAATAACTCAATCAAAATGCAATTATCTCGACGAAAAAAAATGTCTGTTATGCTTAATATCTTTAGTTTGATCTGTCTTAATTCTGCCCTTTATCCGAGTAGTCTTTTCTTCGCCAAATTGCCCGAAGCCTATGCTTTTTTGAATCCAATCGTAGATGTTATGCCAGTCATACCCCTGTTCTTTTTTCTTTTAGCCTTTGTTTGGCAAGCTGCTGTAAGTTTTCGATAAGATCTTTAATAGTATCCTAGAAAATTCATTTTTTTTGATAAAAATGATAACAATCGAGAAGATCAAATAAGTCTGACAGTATGAACCTTCAATTCAAACATTGAAATTTCGGATAGCCGCAAAAAATCCGGCTCGCCCCATTTCCCGATTTTAATCCTTTTTCTCCTTTTTTCGGCGAAATACCTTATTAGCTTAGGGTCGCTTACAATATCTAATTGTCGGTATGAAAGTGATTTGTGGTAATCAAAGACTCTTATTAAAAATTTCAACTTCATTTGAATTTCTGAACATTCTTTTCTATTTCTATAATTCATTTCTTGGTGTCAAAATAGGATATGTGATATAAAAAAGGAGGATCTATTATCTTTTCTTTTCTCGTTTTTTTTTTCAAAAAATGATCTTGGAGGTTGTGTAATGCTTACTCTCAAACTTTTCGTTTACACAGTAGTAATATTCTTTGTTTCTCTCTTCATCTTTGGATTCCTATCCAATGATCCAGGACGTAATCCTGGACGTGAAGAATAAAATAAAAATTTCGTTTTTGTTGCTTAATTTTACAATTTTCTTAATATTTTATTTTAGCTATTCCACACATTTCACTAGGAAAAAAATAAACAGGGATTTGCTAAATTTGAAAGAAAAAAATAGAAAGTCATCAACGGAAACGGAAAGAGAGGGATTCGAACCCTCGGTACGAATAACTCGTACAACGGATTAGCAATCCGCCGCTTTCGTCCACTCAGCCATCTCTCCCAATTGAAAAAGATAATTACTATGTTACATTACACATCAAATAAGGATTAAAGAAAGTATTTCTTTCACATTCTTTATCGTTATTATAGAATTAGCAATTCCATTTAGATGCTCGAAAGATCCAAATAGAAAAAGAAATAAAGAAGACCTTCTTGCTTTTATTTTGTTCGAAGCGCCCTTTTGGCCTGGCCCGGTCAATACCCAGCCGGGCCTTTTTTTGTTCCAAAAAATTCCCTTTCTTTTTTATTTATAGGCAACATACTCTAAATAGCCAATTTTGTATCTTTGTAACAATTTCCGTTCTGGGGTTTACATATACTTATCATTTTTGTTATAATGGAAATTGAGAAGGATTTTTGATTCAAAAGAATCAATTAAGTATGTATCAATTTGTATTTTCTTATGTCATTAGGCAAACCAAATTTTAGATTCAAATCCAATAATCATTCACGAATTCTCAGTCAACGAATAGTTAATGGTTCCCATTTGTCATCAATTTTGGTTTTTTTGAGTGAAAATATACATTTTCTTTTTCAATATAAAAGTGAGGGGAAGCTTTTTGGCATTGTGTGTTTTGAGATACTATATAATCAATCGAAGGGGTAGATCAAAGACAATCAAAAGGGGAAAAATGGTTTCTTTTCTAATTTTTCTAAATTAAAAAAAGGATTAAAAACAGGATGCAAGTACAAAAACTAAAATTTAGTAATACAACCCAAAAAGGGAAATTTTGATCCTATTGTGTATCGTTTTGGCGGCATGGCCGAGTGGTAAGGCGGGGGACTGCAAATCCTTTTTCCCCAGTTCAAATCCGGGTGCCGCCTCATCAACAAACGAATCGAAATCTCTTATTCTGTTCTGCTGATATAACTCAACCAAATTTTATCCAGCAGAACAGAATAAGGGGACTATTAATACTTGATTGATTCTAAACATCCGTTCTGGATATTTTGTAAATCAATTTTTGAATCGAAAATGAAAAGAAAGATTGTCATGGTCGAAGCAAGACTTCCCGATTCCTTTCTACTACTAATGTAATGTCTACTGATTGGGTTTGGATAGCCGGCAGATAATTTAACTACTGGTTGGGGGAAGTTCTTTCTATACTATAATCTACATATATAGACTCGCGAGAATCTCTGAGTGTTTAGGCATTCAATCACTATTAGATTGAGATGGATAATTTCCTTTTTTATAGAAAATAAAAAGTGAAAAAAAAATTTTTAACCCCTCGTCAAAAGTATAATATACTATCTCTCAACTCCTTCAGAGAGACAATCGGGAAAGGGTACGTATTAGATCAAATAGGAAAATTTTGTAATAGATAGCAATTGATCTATTTTTACTTTGAAGGGCAATAAAAAATGAATGGACCCTCTTATTTATTTTATTACTAGATGTTCCATTAGTAACATTCCTTTGTAATGTTATTTTTTATTTTACTTGTGTTTAGTCTTTCCCGATTAGAAATAATATAGGAATTTTTGAAATGGATTTATTTGATTGGTTCATCAATAGTGTTCGGCCAGAATCCCTTTTTGACTCTGGACCATTAATTCTACTATTATTAGTGAGCAATAATGGAATAATTCTATCATAGAGATAAGGGACATAATTCACATGGATATAGTAAGTCTCGCTTGGGCTGCTTTAATGGTAGTCTTTACATTTTCCCTTTCACTCGTAGTATGGGGAAGAAGTGGACTTTAGAAGCACTCCTAATTTAGTTGAGGAATGAAACGGTATCAATTGTTTTATAGATCGTTCTGCAACGCATTTTTGATTTGAAAATTATTTCAATTCAAATCAAAATATCTTCATTTTCAAATTCCATTGGATTCTAGTGGAGAAATATATTCTATAACAGTAAAACAATTATTTCAGATTCATCGGAATAAATAGATGTATCAAACGAACTAGAATTGGGTCCTACGTCAATTACATATATGGATTAATAATTACATCTATTGAAGATAGAAGCTAATATTGAAGATAGAAGCTAATATAGTATACCAACTTTATTAGAAACAATTTTATACACTATTATAACACTAATAGAGAGTATGGTAAGTAAGAAATAAATTTCTTACTTACCATACTCTCGGATCTCATAGAAGACCGCCGATGATAGCCCGTTGATTTCATTTAAGACGTAAAAATAGAATACTTTTCATTTGATTTCTTCAACTATTGATAAGAATTCAGAAGTCAAGTTTCATTTAAAGTAATTAATCATTTTGACTGACTGTTTTTACGTAAATTATAAGTAGAAAAGCAGTAGGAACTAAAATGAACAGTGCAGTAGCAATAAATGCAAGAATATTTACTTCCATAATCTCATCGTTTTTTTATTTCACAATAACTCGGGATTTAATCCCATAGAGATGATAAATCTTTCACCTGTCAATTCAATGAATGCATTACCTATCGATGATCTTGAATCGGATCAATATCATGAATAACAATATCTGAGCTATTAAATTAATTCGTCGTCGAGAATTGAATAGTATAACATACGAACATCTTTTATCCATACCAAATCCAATCTTGGATTCCCGGACCAACCAAAAGTTGCTTTACTTTCTGTATCCTTCTTTTCTGTTCTTTCTTTTCTATAACCTACCTTAGGTCTTCCTTATAGAACCATCAAACGAAACGAAATCTAACCGCCCGTCCGAACTACAAAACCCCAACAAACAATACAAACGAAGTGGAAAAAGAGAGGAATTAGGTTCTAAATTTTAATTATCTAAATTTCTTTGGAAGACAAGGAAGTATGAGAAAGATGAGTCGCAGGAGAAAAGATGGAATATTCTATCAACTTCACTATTTTAGTTATTTTCATTTTAGTTTAGGGTTTGTTCTTTCTTCGACAGAATCCTGAAAAAAAGAAGGGAAACCCCTTCGGAATTCAATTATGCTCTCTGTCCCTTCTTTCACAGATTTCACAGAAAATGGAGAGGCGAATTGATGTACTTATTGGATCCGTCGGGACTGACGGGGCTCGAACCCGCAACGTCCGCCTTGACAGGGCGGTGCTCTTGCCTATTGAACTACAATCCCAGGGAAATAAGAAGAGATCTAGCAGAAATTTTGGATTCCTTTTTATTCTCTCGTATCAGGTATTTATTAAGAACAAGAGTGTTCTACCATCTGATAGTAGATTGACAAATTGTTGGGCCGAGCTGGATTTGAACCAGCGTAGACATATTGTCAACGAATTTACAGTCCGTCCCCATTAACCACTCGGGCATCGACCCAACGCCTAATTTATTTTAGACGTTCCACAATATTGTCCCCAGGCAGATTTGATAAATACATATCACTTGATCTAAAATACAAAGTCCCACTGAGTAGACTATTAGGTAGACTATTAGAAGGACTTGACAAATATAGATCACTTGATAGAAAATCCCACTCCTATCGTCTTGAGTCTTAGTATACCCCCAGAGGGACTTGAACCCTCGTTTTCTCCGTGAAAAAGAGAGGTCGTAACCGCTGGACCATAGGGGCCTATGGCCACCTTGATTCAAAAAGAAACTCGAAATAATAGGTCCCGGCCACCTCTAATAAAAAAGCACTAGAAATACAATAGGTAATAAGAAGAATACCATAGGTAATTAATGCCTAAGGCCGCCTTAACTTCTTAACTTAAAATAACTCAGGGCGAGAGCCGCCTTTAGGAGATGAATCAAACCGAAAAACTCGTTAACTATTCTGGAGGTTAATGGTAATCAAACTTTACCATTTACAATCTGAAAACGCGATTTCATTGGTCTTTATCGTCTTTATCTTTCTCATTCACAAAAGGGTCTGGATCC